CTCAAATGATGAATCCCTTGAAAAGAAGATTTTGGGACTCATAAAGGATTTCTTTGTCTATATATTGTATTGTTTCATTCGATCTTTTTTAGGTCTCTACTCACCTCGATGGTTATGTGCCATGATATCCCTTGAAGCATATATGCGATAGATAAGCTCCCGTAACCATGCCATATTCGCTTGCGCTTGCCTGAACAAAATTTCTTTCTCAAAGAAACGGAATGTATAATTCCACAAAAAGTATTTTTTCACGAGGTATAACTAACTATTCCTATATTATCTGTTACGGAATCGACCATGGATCAATTCCCCTTTTATTCCATTTTGAAGTCTTGAATGCACCCATAATTCTGAGCTTCATGTTCCTCCTCCGAAGATACATGTCAGAGCCGGGGGCATCCCAATCAGATTAAATGGGATGACAGTTTCTCAGTCCAAATCTGTCAAATGAAAATTTCGATCAAATCACACATCGCAATATACTAGGCCCTCTAATTCCCTAAGGGGCTTATCTAAAAGATTCGCAATATAACTAGGAAGGCGTTTCAAATACCACACATGAGTCACTGGACATGTCAATTTGATGTATCCCATTTGGTACCTTCGTATCCGAGAATCAACAAATTCCACCCCGCATTCTTCACAAAATTTCGGGTCTTCTTTTTCAGTCCCAATCCCTCGGTAATTTCCACAAGCACAAATCCCACTTTTTATAGGTCCAGAAATCCTTTCACAAAACAATCCATCTTTCTCCGGTTTATTAGTTTTATAATGAAAAGTATAAGGTTTTGTAACCTCTCCAACTATCTCTCCATTGGGTAGAATTTTTTTTGCCCAAGCCCTGATTTGTTGAGGGGAAACTGGTCCAATTCGAAGTTGTTGATGTTTATACTGGTCGATCATAGAATATAAATTATGATTCATTGAGATCAAGCTTCCTTCCTATCCATCTGGAAGTTCTTTTCAGATACAAGGAAATGATTCAGTTCCAGGGACAAAGATCGTAGTTCTCGAACGAGCAATCGAAAAGATTCTGGAGCACCCTCTGGGTTAGGTACTGTTGCTCCAATAATCGTAGCACCAAGTACTTCTTGACGAGCTCTAATATGATCAGATTTATAAGTAAGCATCTCTTGTAAAATATGAGCAACACCAAATCCCTCTAGAGCCCAAACTTCCATTTCTCCTACTCTTTGTCCCCCTTGTTTGGCCCTCCCTCTAAGGGGTTGTTGTGTAACAAGTGCGTAATGCCCACTGGAACGTCCATGGATTTTATCATCAACTTGATGAATTAATTTTAGGATATAGGACTTTCCTATTAGAACAGGTTGTTCAAAAAGATCTCCTGTTCTTCCATCAAATATTCTGCTTTTTCCCGGATATTCGGGTTCAAATACCCATGGATTTTTTGTTTTCTTACTGGCTTCATATAATTCAGAAAACACTAGTTTTCTTGAGGCCTCTTGCTCATATCTCTCATCAAAGGGTCCTATTCTATAATGTTTATTTAGCAGATCCCCCGCTAACCCGAGCGAACATTCAAATATCTGTCCCACATTCATTCGTGAGGGAACTCCTAATGGGTTGAATACCATATCAACAGGCGTTCCATCTTGCAAATAGGGCATACTTTGTCTAGACAAAATCTTAGAAATTATACCCTTATTCCCATGCCTTCCAGCTACTTTATCACCTACTTTGATTTCACGTTTCTGTGAAATATATACACAAATCCTTTCTGGATTAGAATTGGAAACCCCCTTTCTATGGATCCATTTCACATCAATAACTCGACCCCTTCCCCCTATAGGTAGTCTTAGAGAAGTTTCTTTTGAAGTGAATACCTGAATGCCAAGTATAGCTCGTAATAATCTATCCTCCGGGGCATATGACGATTCGCTCGCTGCTTGAGGTGTTAATTTACCTACTAAGATATCACCTGTTTCTATCCAAGATCCCAGCATCACAATTCCATTTCTATCTAAATTTCGGAGTAAACGAGCCTCTAAATGCGGGATCTCCTTAGTGATTCTTTCAGGACCTTGGCTTGTTACATGAGTCTGAATTTCATATTTCCGGATGTGAAAAGAAGTATAAATCTCTTCATAGACCAGACGTTCGCTAATTAGTACTGCGTCTTCAAAATTGTAACCTTCCCATGGCATATAAGCTACTAATACATTTTTTCCTAAAGCGAGTTCCCCACCAGCTGTAGCCGCACCGCCTGCTAGAATTTGTCCCTTTTTAATGTATTTACCCCGCTGAACCTGAGTTTTTTGATGCATACAAGTATTTTTGTTGGAACGTTGATACATAACTAATGGAATGCTTAGAGTATCCCCATTACTTGAGAAAAGAAGCTTTTGAGTATCAGTAGAAATGATTTTTCCCTTGCGTTCGGCTATAGCCGAAATCCCCGAATCTAGAGCCGTTTGGCCCTCCAACCCAGTTCCAACAATGCACTTCTCGGACCGAGAAAGGGGAACTGCTTGGCGCTGCATATTAGAACTCATTAAAGCTCGATTAGCATCATTATGCTCGATAAAAGGAATGAGCGAAGCTCCAATAGAAAAATATTGGAAAGGAAAAATGCTTCTAAGATGAATTTCTTCCCATGCAATAGTCAGGAATTCTTGACGATATCGAGCTGGAACAACCTGTTGTTCTTGAATACCCCAATTCAAGGCCAAAGAATTTCCTGCTGCTACCATAGAATATTCATCTCTATTTGGTGATAAATAAACCGTCTGTGCCTCTTTTGATCTCTCAGATAATTCATAAAACGGACTCTCTATAGATCCCCAATAACCAACTTTCACATGAATAGCTAATGATCCAATAAGTCCAACATTTATTCCTTCGGACGTGTCAATTGGACAAATACGTCCATAGTGACTCGGGTGGATATCTCGTATCCGAAAACTAGCAGTTCGCCCCGTCAATCCTCCAGGACCCAAATAACTCCATTTTCGCCCATGAACAATTTGTGTCAACGGATTAGTTCGATCCAAAACTTGAGATAAAGGGTGTAGGCCAAAAAACGATTCATAAGTAGTTGTTAATGAAGTTGAAGTTACCAAATTTTGAGGAGTCGGTAGCAATTTATGCCTGATTGCTCCGCATATAGTTCCTCGAACCGTATTTTCTAAACGAACAAGAGCCAATCCGAATTGATCCTGTAATAGATCTGCTACAGAACGAATACGTTTATTTTTCAAGTGATTCATATCGTCAAGTGTACCCATTCCCAATTTCATTTCAATCAAATGATCCACAGCAGCCAATAGATCTCGTGGTAACAAAAATGTATTGTTTTGGGGTATATCAAGATTAAGTCTCCGGTTCATATTTCGTCGACCGATCTTTCCTAATTCACATCTTTGTTGAAAGAATTTCTTTTGTAAATCCTTGCATAAGGACTCAGAAAATACTGGATCTCCCCCTACACAGGCAAATTGTTGATAAAACTCCAAAATAGCATTTTCTTTTGACCCAATCTTTTTTTTATCTTTATCATTCGGGAAAGACAAGAAAATTTCAGGGTAACAAACATTATCTAGAATTTCTCTTATATTTGAACCCATAGCTGATGATAGAACTAGAATAGATATTTTTTGTTTTCTACTTACACGGGCCCATATCCTTGCTTTTCTATCAATTTCTAATTCCGACCTTCCCCCCCAATCCGATATTATAGTACTGGTATAGACATAAATTCTTCCATTATGTTCCAATTCTGAACGGTAGTAAATGCCGGGACTTTGCAATATTTGGTTGATCACAATTCGGTATATTCCATTTACTATAGAGGTTCCAAAAGAATTCATTATAGGGATGTTTCCAATAAAAACGGTTTGTTCTTGCATATTTCTACCGGTTTTCCAAATTAAGACCGCGAGTACATATAATTCAGAAGAATATGTGAGTGATTCATACACAGCATCTCTTTCTTTTTTCAAGGGCTCTACCAATTTATATGTTTCCGCAAATAATTGAAATGCAATTTCTTGATCTCTATCTTCAATTTTTTGAAACTTATGAAATTCTTCCGTCAAGCCCTGATTAATGAACCTACAAAATCCCTCAAATTGTATCTGACTAAATCCAGGTATTGTGGACATTCCCTCATTTCCATTCTGGAACATCTTAATCTGAAGTTTCCTCTTTATTGAAAAAATCCCATTATTGGCTGGCTTGACTCACTATTCGTCGAACCCTACCGATTGATCTAGCAATGATGGAATTGATATTCTGTTTACTGAATCACATAAAATTTTAGTCAACTCCATCCATATATATCATACGTATGAACGGAAACAAGACAGAGAAATGGAGGGCATTTTCTATGCAAGTTCGAATTTAAGCTTAAGTCAGGTACAAATAGAAAGAAATGGAAATTGATAAAGCATTCCTGGGAAAAATTCTGTAACTTAGGCTGATGGAGTCTTTTATCGGATATCCAAATTGATCCAATTTCTACCTAATTCTTTTATTATGATATTACGATCAGGGTACAAAAAAAGAAAAAATCAATGAATTCAGAATTCAATCTGCTCTCTATGAATGAGATAAAAACAAAAACAGAAGAATCAGGAACAGCATAGAGTTTCCCTTTTTTTAGCACACGCAATTGAATGTTCAAAAAGGAATTAGCAAATCTTTTTTTGGTAGTAGAATTTTTAAAATACAATGGAATTGCGTACGTATATAGTCATAGGAGTAATCTTTAGGAAGTATATGCCAATATAGCTATCTAGCTATTCGTATATCACATCTTTTATCATAATTGAACTTGGTGCAACATAGGTTAGGTTGCAATCTATCAGAATGTCTATCTCCTATTCATATTCAATGAACTATTCAAGCACGATGATCCTATATAGGGATATGTGCATAAGAAATAGATCCGGGTTCGGTATCCACGTAGAAAAATTTATGTTCTGGAGTTTACACTGTTCTGGGGTTTACATATACACATAGATTTTCTTATAATTAGAATTGATAATTATTAGTCGTAAATCAATTGAATTTTGCATCCATTCAGGTAATACAAAAATACAAAAGGAGATATAAAATTAAGAGCTGCTCACTAATTCAAAGTAATAAAAGTAAGTAAGAGTAAAAGAATAATAAGTAAATAGTTAATGAAGTAAAGAGTGAATTATTCTAAATTGCCCTGCATTTTACAGTCTGTGACCGGGGCCAGGAATCTTTTCACTTTTCTCTAGATTCGATATATCTATAGAAAAGAGAAGGTAAGTTTTTAAGCAACGCGTGTTTTGGTTTTGAGATAAAATCAATCGAATAAAAGAATAGAAACAGGATCCAATAAAAAAGAGGAATTCTTTTTTGGAAAAGGATAAGTACAATGGGATTCAAGATACAAAAAGAAAAGAAATTAAGAAAGTAAAAAATGAAAATAAAAACAAAATGAGGAGAGGAATAGAAATAGAATATAGAATAGAAGTATAAGAATATAGAATTTCTTTCTTTATCCATGATCCATTTTAGATGGAATTTGGCGGCATGGCCAAGTGGTAAGGCGGGGGACTGCAAATCCTTTATCCCCAGTTCGAATCTGGGTGTCGCCTGATCAACAAAAAAAAGAATTGGAATTTCTTATAATCCTGTTGATCGAACTTGACGAATTCTTACCCCGCAAAAGCATAGGCAAGGACTAGGTTTTATTTTGAGAACTCGTAGGGCCTATAATAGACTGTCATCTCTTTTCTCAAAATCTGGGTTCTGAGTGTGGCTCAAAAAGGTATCACTAAATCTGAAGCAACCCGATTTTATTAATGATTGGTTTGGGCTATTCTGAATTGAATCAAATAAAAGAAATAGTGAGAATTCATTCTGGGCATCATAACTATGAAAGTAAGAAGAAAGTAAGAAGTCGGAAATCTTGGTATCCAAAGGTTCCTAAGAGACACTCCTTTTTGGATACTAAGGTTGAAGAAAGGATTCTAAAAAAGACTCTAAAGACTCCCTTCTTATTTTACACTAGAACTTTATTAATATTGAGGTAGTGTCTACTAACTCTGTTTGCGATGAAATTAGAGTGGATAGGTTGATGGTAAATTCATTTCATAATTGTGGCAAAGAACTTAATATACTTTCTTTGTATCTAGACTAACTAGAGGTTCTGAGTGCTGTTCCTTAATTTAATCAGAATGGTTGAATGGCTCTTCTTTCTATTTGTATATTTTCTTTCTTTTTTTTTCCAATTCTTTCTATTTCAATAGAATTATAGGAACTTTTTATGAGCGAATTTATGAAATTTTTTCATAACTAGGCGTAAGTAATAATCCTATTTTGACTCTGCACTATTGATTCCACTATAATTCTGAATCAATAATGGAATAATTCCTTCATTTCATAGAGATAGGGGACATCATTCGCATGGATATAGTAAGTCTCGCTTGGGCTGCTTTAATGGTAGTGTTTACATTTTCTCTTTCACTTGTAGTATGGGGAAGGAGTGGGCTTTAGAACTAGGAATATCACTAATTTAGTACTTTACTTAACTTTACTTAAAAATAGACTTGTATCAATTGTGATCGTTTTGCCAAAGCTGAAAAAAACTTGACTTGCTTTAGTTTATCTATCTATTATTTCTTATATATTAGATATATTAGTATTAGGTTTATCTTTTCTATTTAATCCTCTATGAAATAGTTTTCTTTTCTTTTATTATTTTATTATTAGTAATATTCTTAGATTTCTAGAATTATCTAATTCTAATATATGATATGGTATTTTTATGGTATATACTATATGCCCATACTATTCTTTCGATGGGCCCACGGATCCATATCCATAAGCATAAGAAGAGATAAAAAAAAAATCAGGAATTCAAGCAGTTGGGCTTGCAATTCTTTTGGATTTATCGAAATGCATACAAATGGGTTTAGATAAAAAAGAGAAAATTCGAGTGCTATTTCATTTTGATGTACATCTACTAATAGATATTATTACTTAGATATCTATTGTCAATTGATCTATATAAGAGAAAGTTTATTTCTGTATACAATACAACTTTATGTTTTATGTACTAATAATATGAATGAATCTTAAATATTCTATTCTACAATATTAAATTTATAGTGTGGTAGAAAGAGCTATATATAGCATATAGCTCTTTCTACCACACTATCTCAGATACTTCTGATTCCACATTTCATTTAAGACTTAAATATAGTTTTCAACCCTTTCATTTCTTCATTCATTGATAAAAATGAATGAATAATTCAAGTTTCATTCATATTAATCATTTTGGCTGACTGTTTTGACGTATATGATAAGTAAAAAGGCAGTAGGAACTAAAATGAACAGCGTAGTAGCAATAAGCGCAAGAATATTGACTTCCATAATCTCTTTGTTTTCTTCTTTCACAATAATTCGGGATAGAATCCCATTCCCATAGAGATGATAAAGTGGACTCCTATCAATTCAAAGGTATGAATTGCATTTTGATGATACTAACAATATTCTTAATAA